ATCTTCCTATGTTATACTATTCAATTCTTGACGATGAGTTGATTTGATAGTGCAGATATTGTTATTCATGATATTGATCCGATTCGATATCATCGAGATGTAATTCATCCCATTGAATTTACAAGCGAAAGATTTATTATCTCTATGGGATTAACTCCCGAGTTATTGCGAATTAAAGAAAAATGAAACAATGAGATTATGGAAGTAAATATTCTCGCATTTATTGCTACTGCACTGTTTATTCTAGTTCCTACCGCTTTTTTACTTATAATATACGTAAAAACAGTCAGCCAAGGTGATTAATTTGAATTAAACTTGACTTTTTAGTTCTTATCAATAATTGAAGAGAAGAAAGGGATTCAAATTTCGCGTCTTAAATGAAATGGGCAGACTCGAATTAGCCGTATTCTATGAGATACGATAGTATGGTAGAAAGAAATATCTGAATCTTTCTACCATACTATCCATACTATAACTATTATTGTTATTGTAGTGTATAAAGGTGTATTGTAATCCAAGTTAATTTAATAGAGATCAATCTACAATAGTATCGTCATATTCCTATATATCGGTGTATATATATGGATATCAATTACATATTATATATATAATGTATATAGTGCCCCCCCCCAATTCTATTTCTTTGCTTTATACATCTGTCTTGTATTTAATTTGTGTTGATTTCAATTAATTAGAAATGATCGAAAAGCGACTCGTACGATTCTAATTCCCGGATTGCTGATTATTTTCAATATGAATCCCGATCAAAAGAATCAAAGGCCTCTTCGATGGGTATAATAAAAGAAAATAAAGTAATCTTTTTATTAGCATTCCGACGAAGAAGTCATTGATCGATCAGTTGACAGATGATCCATGGAAACTTCTTCGGATTTCGAAAAAAAGGGGGAAAGGGTTAGTAAACCTCGTCAATTTTTAACGTTTGAACAGTGAGTTCAATAAAACAAACACAACATAAATAAAATTTCCCAAATATTAAAACAAACAGGAAGTGCGCAATATGTGACTCGCCCAAGACAATATTTTAGTCTGTGTAGTATCTCGTTAGACAACTACTATGTCTGTGTTGTTTCCGATAGAAAATGTGTATCTACGTAATGTAATAACAGAACTATTTTCTCTTTGAATAATAAAAGGGGAAACAAAAAAGTAAAATAAAAAAAGTTCAGCTCTTCCTCACGGTCCATATCTAATTTTGGTAAGAGTCGGTTCATCGAAATAGAAAATTGATCAAGAATTCAGTTGGAATAAATTGACTACCATTTGTATTTCTTTTACTTTGTATTCTTTTTACTTTCGAAATACGAACACGGAAATAATTTAAATATTTGTTTGATTGAAAGAGTATTCTTCATATATATTATTCATAAACTACATTACTACACTAAAACCCAAGAAAATTTTGAAATACAGATATTTTTTATTTCTATTTCAATTTAAAAATTTAATTTTAAATTGAAATAGTGTTGAAATAGTGAAATTTCAACTAAAAAAAGCTTTTCGGAACTGAAAGATTTATAAAAAAAATTGATACAGTTTAATTCCTAAACTCAATTAGTAGTATTTCTAGAGTCCACTTCTTCCCCATACTACGAGTGAAAGGGAAAATGTAAAGACTACCATTAAAGCAGCCCAAGCGAGATTTACTATATCCATGTGAATTATGTCCCCTATCTCTATGAAGGAATTATTGAATTATTGTTCATTAATAAATAATAGTGGAATCACTGACGCAGAGTCAAAAAGTAATTCTGACCTAACATCGTTGATGAAACAATCCAATAAATCCAATTATAACTTCTAAGAGGGTCTTATAAGATTTCTAGTATAATCAGAAAAGGTTAAGCACAAGCAAAATATGCGGAGACCCCCTTGGAAGTATAAAAGAAATGATACTAATATGTAGAAATAAAATAATAAAAATCTATTCTTTCTTTTGTTGCCCTTCATTAAGTTAAGTAAAAACTTATAGAAGAAAAGTGGATCACTACCTAGCCCATACCCTATTTCTTTCCCATTTTGTTTTGATCTAATCCTTACCGTCTCCTTAATTGTCTCTATGAAAACAATCGGAGGACGTCCTATTATGTTCTTGACTAGAGGTTAACAAAAAAAGAATAAAAGTATCTAAGTAAAAGCCAATTACCCATTCAATCGAATTAATATTGATTGAATGCCGGAGTACTCAAAGACTTTGATGAATATGTATACTAAAGTATCTTCTGGCCTTTCCGCAACTAAAAATGGAATTCTATTTCCGTCCTGCTATCCAATCTAATTCAAAACCCGGCCCGTAGACACTCCATTGCTAATGGCAGGACTATCACGATTTATCATATCAGTTTCCTCCGTTTGCTTCCGCTGGAAAAAATTTTCCAAATTATATCAGCAAAACAGAAGAAGGTATGTCGATTCTTTTGGTGATTAGGCGACACCCGGATTTGAACTGGGGAAAAAGGATTTGCAGTCCCCCGCCTTACCG